GCTAGCGTAGCTTAAAACAAAGCATAGCACTGAAGATGCTAAGATGGGCCCTGAAAAGCCCCGCATGCACAAAGGCTTGGTCCTGACTTTACTATCAGTTTTAACACAACTTACACATGCAAGTATCCGCAGCCCTGTGAGGATGCCCTTAATCCCCCGCCCGGGGACGAGGAGCAGGCATCAGGCACAACATCCCAGCCCAAGACGCCTTGCCACGCCACACCCCCAAGGGAATTCAGCAGTGATAGACATTAAGCCATAAGTGCAAACTTGACTTAGTCAGTGTTAAGAGGGCCGGTAAAACTCGTGCCAGCCACCGCGGTTATACGAGAGGCCCCAGTTGATAGACACGGCGTAAAGGGTGGTTAGGGAGATAAACTTTTTAAAGCCAAAGGGCCTCTTGGCCGTCATACGCTCCTGAGCGTCCGAAGTCCAGAAACGAAAGTAGCTTTAACATAGCCCACCTGAACCCACGAAAGCTGAAAAACAAACTGGGATTAGATACCCCACTATGCTCAGCCATAAACCCAGACGTTATTCCACAACAAACGTCCGCCAGGGTACTACAAGCGTTAGCTCAAAACCCAAAGGACTTGGCGGTGCCTCAGACCCCCCTAGAGGAGCCTGTTCTAGAACCGATAACCCCCGTTAAACCTCACCACTTCTGGTCATCCCCGCCTATATACCGCCGTCGTCAGCTTACCCTGTGAAGGATTAACAGTAAGCTTAATGAATATAATCCAAAACGTCAGGTCGAGGTGTAGCGCACGGAGTGGGAAGAAATGGGCTACATTTTCTATTATAGAATATATACGAACGGTGCCATGAAAAAACACCCAAAGGAGGATTTAGTAGTAAAAAGGAAATAGAGTGTCCTTTTGAACCCGGCTCTGAGGCGCGTACACACCGCCCGTCACTCTCCCCTGTCTCACAGCAACAAATGTTCATAACACACAAGCACCGACAAGGGGAGGCAAGTCGTAACATGGTAAGTGTACCGGAAGGTGCACTTGGATCAAACCCAGGGTGTGGCTGAGATAGTTAAGCATCTCCCTTACACCGAGAAGACATCCATGCAAGTTGGATCACCCTGAGCCAAACAGCTAGCTTAATCACCTAAACTAACCAAATAACATAAATAGAATAGAAACAACCTAAACTGATAAACTAAACCATTTTTCCACCTTAGTACGGGAGACGGAAAGGGACCCCTAAGCAATAGAGAAAGTACCGCAAGGGAAAGCTGAAAGAGTAATGAAACAACCCATATAAGCACAAAAAAGCAAAGCCTGAACCTTGTACCTTTTGCATCATGATTTAGCCAGTACATATCAAGCAAAGAGACCTTTAGTTTGAAGCCCCGAAACCAAGTGAGCTACCCCGGGACAGCCTATAAGGGCCAACCCGTCTCTGTGGCAAAAGAGTGGGAAGAGCCCCGGGTAGAGGTGACAGACCTACCGAACTTGGTGATAGCTGGTTGCCTAGGAAGTGAATAGAAGTTCAGCCTCGTGCCCCTTGCCACAATTAGGAAATATCTAATTAAGTACACAAGAGAAACACGAGAGTTAGTCAAAGGGGGTACAGCCCCTTTGACTGAGGACACAACCTTAGCGGGAGGATAAGGATCATATTTTTTAAAACCGGTCGTCCCAGTGGGCCTAAAAGCAGCCATCTGACCAGAAAGCGTTAAAGCTCAAACGACACAAAGTTTATTATTTTGATAAACAATCCAACTCCCCCAACTGCATTAGGCCATTCCATGCCGCCATGGAAGAGACCATGCTAATATGAGTAATAAGAGACCAGACTCTCTCCAAGCATAAGTGTACACCAGATCGGACAAGCCGCTGGAATTTAACGAGCCCAAAAGAAGAGCGTAATGTGAAACACAAATAAAACAAGAAAGCCCCACAACAAAAATCGTTAATCTCACACTAGAATGCTATGAAGGAAAGACTAAAAGAGAGGGAAGGAACTCGGCAAACATAAGCCTCGCCTGTTTACCAAAAACATCGCCTCCTGCAAAACCCTATGTATAGGAGGTCCAGCCTGCCCAGTGACTACAAGTTCAACGGCCGCGGTATTTTGACCGTGCAAAGGTAGCGCAATCACTTGTCTTTTAAATGAAGACCTGTATGAATGGCCAAACGAGGGCTTAGCTGTCTCCCCCCTTAAGTCAGTGAAATTGATCTATCCGTGCAGAAGCGGGTATAAATATGCAAGACGAGAAGACCCTTTGGAGCTTAAGGTACAAACCCACCTACGTTAAGCAGCTTCCTAAGCAAGTGCAAACCTGATAGAGTATGAAGTTTTACCTTCGGTTGGGGCGACCGCGGAGAATAAATAATCCTCCAAGTGGATTGGGAAATTCCCTAAAACCAAGAAAGACATTTCTAAGGCACAGAAAATCTGACCAGCATGATCCGGCCCCGGGCCGATCAACGAACCAAGTTACCCTAGGGATAACAGCGCAATCCCCTCCGAGAGTCCATATCGACGAGAGGGTTTACGACCTCGATGTTGGATCAGGACATCCTAATGGTGCAGCCGCTATTAAGGGTTCGTTTGTTCAACGATTAAAGTCCTACGTGATCTGAGTTCAGACCGGAGTAATCCAGGTCAGTTTCTATCTGCGTGTTATTTTTCCTAGTACGAAAGGACCGGAGAAAAGAGGCCCATGCTAAAGGTACGCCTCACCCCTAATTAATGATATCAACTAAATTAAGTAAAGGGAGGACCCAAACATCCGCCTAGATAAGGCCACACTAAGATGGCAGAGCATGGTAATTGCAAAAGGCCTAAGCCCTTTCACCCAGAGGTTCAAATCCTCTTCTTAGTTTATGCTAAACACTCTCCTCACCCACCTTATTAACCCCCTCGCGTACATTGTGCCAGTTCTACTAGCAGTAGCATTCCTCACATTAATTGAGCGAAAAGTCCTTGGTTATATACAACTCCGTAAAGGCCCAAACATTGTTGGACCATACGGACTACTACAACCCATTGCTGATGGTGTTAAACTCTTTATTAAGGAGCCAATCCGACCCTCGACATCCTCCCCCTTTTTATTCCTGGCGACCCCCATATTAGCACTAACTCTAGCTATAACCCTTTGAGCACCTATACCCATACCTCACCCCGTGACAGATCTTAACCTAGGCGTCATGTTTATTCTAGCCCTCTCCAGCCTGGCCGTGTACTCAATTCTGGGCTCAGGGTGGGCGTCAAACTCAAAATATGCGCTAATTGGTGCCCTCCGGGCCGTAGCTCAGACGATTTCATATGAGGTAAGCCTGGGTTTAATTTTACTCTCAGTTATTATCCTCTCCGGGGGTTACACCCTTCAGACCTTTAATGTTACCCAAGAAGGTGTCTGGCTATTAATCCCCGCCTGGCCTCTAGCCGCAATGTGGTATATTTCCACACTGGCAGAAACAAACCGAGCACCCTTTGATTTAACTGAGGGTGAGTCTGAACTTGTCTCAGGCTTTAACGTAGAATATGCTGGAGGGCCTTTCGCACTATTTTTCCTTGCTGAATACGCAAACATTCTTCTAATAAACACCCTGTCTGCCGTACTTTTCCTTGGAGCCTCCCACACGCCTGCCATCCCCGAACTAACAACAGTGAACCTCATGGCTAAAGCTGCTCTTCTGTCCATAGTATTTTTATGAGTTCGAGCCTCGTACCCTCGGTTCCGGTATGACCAGCTCATGCACCTCGTGTGAAAAAATTTCCTCCCCCTAACACTAGCTCTGGTTCTTTGACATACCGCCCTGCCCATCGCATTGGCGGGGCTCCCCCCGCAATTGTAAAGGAACCGTGCCCGAACGCCCAGGGACCACTTTGATAGAGTGGCTTATGGGGGTTAAAGTCCCCCCAGTTCCTAGAAAGAAGGGAATCGAACCCATACTCAGGAGATCAAAACTCCTGGTGCTTCCTCTACACCACTTTCTACGGATAAGGTCAGCTAAACAAGCTTTCGGGCCCATACCCCGAACATGACGGTTAGAATCCCTCCCCTATCAATGAATCCCTATGTATTAGTCATCCTTCTGTCTAGCCTTGGACTAGGAACCACTTTAACCTTCGCCAGCTCCCACTGGGTACTTGCCTGAATAGGTTTAGAAGTTAATACTTTGGCAATTATTCCCCTTATGGCGCGCCAACACCACCCACGGGCGGTTGAAGCGACCACAAAGTATTTCCTCACCCAAGCAACCGCTGCAGCTATGATTCTTTTTGCCGCCACAACAAATGCCTGGGCCTTGGGCGAGTGAACCATCAATGGTCTCTCTAACCCCCTTGCCTCTGCAATAGTCATTGCTGCACTTGCACTGAAACTTGGATTAGCACCAATGCACTTCTGACTGCCAGAAGTGCTGCAAGGGCTAGACCTCATTACAGGGCTTATTCTAGCCACATGGCAGAAACTTGCCCCATTCGCACTCCTTATGCAGGTAGCCCAGACAGCTGATCCACTAATATTGACCTCCCTTGGGGCTCTTTCAGCCCTCGTCGGCGGCTGAGGTGGGCTTAATCAAACCCAACTACGGAAGATCCTAGCCTACTCTTCAATCGCCCACATAGGCTGAATGATCATTATCCTCCAGCATGCCCCCCAACTCACACTGCTTGCACTAGGCGTGTATGTTTTTATAACTTCCGCGGCATTCCTCTCATTGAAACTCACATCAGCCACGGAGCTTACCGCCTTAACAACTATGTGGTCGAAAACACCCGTACTAGCTTCAACGATGACTTTAGCCTTCCTCTCGCTTGGGGGACTCCCACCACTTACAGGATTTATGCCAAAATGACTGATTCTGCAAGAGATAACAAAGCAGGGCATCCCTCTCACCGCCACTGTTATAGCATTAGCCGCCTTAATCAGCCTATACTTCTACCTCCGACTATGTTACGCAATGGCTCTGACCATGTCCCCTAATACAGCCAATGCTATCGCCCCATGGCGAGTCAAGACTAATCAGTCTACGCTTACCCTAGCCCTCTCTACAACACTTACACTAGGGCTACTGCCAGTCACCCCGGCTATTCTGGCCCTGGCCTCCTAGGAACTTAGGATAGCTAAGACCAAGAGCCTTCAAAGCTCTAAGCAGGAGTTAAAATCTCCTAGTTCCTGATAAGGCCTGCGGGACTTTATCCCACATCTTCTGAATGCAACTCAGACACTTTAATTAAGCTAAGGCCTTTCTAGATGAGAAGGCCTCGATCCTACAAACTCTTAGTTAACAGCTAAGCGCTCAAACCAGCGAGCATTCATCTACTTTCCCGCCGTTAGCCGGGTAAGGCGGGAAAGCCCCGGCAGACGTCAGTCTGCGTCTTTAGATTTGCAATCTAACGTGTACTCCACCACGAGGCTGATAGGAAGAGGACTTAAACCTCTATCTTCGGGGCTACAACCCACCGCCTGACTTCGGCCATCCTACCTGTGGCAATCACGCGCTGATTCTTCTCTACAAACCACAAAGATATTGGCACCCTATATTTAGTATTTGGTGCTTGGGCCGGAATAGTCGGTACCGCCCTTAGCCTTCTAATTCGAGCCGAACTAAGTCAACCCGGATCGCTCCTGGGTGATGACCAAATTTACAATGTTATTGTTACTGCCCATGCTTTCGTCATGATCTTCTTTATAGTAATACCCATTCTTATCGGTGGATTTGGGAACTGACTTGTGCCCCTTATGATTGGAGCCCCAGATATGGCATTCCCACGAATAAATAACATAAGCTTCTGACTCCTGCCCCCCTCCTTTCTTCTTCTCTTAGCATCATCAGGCGTAGAGGCTGGGGCCGGAACAGGATGAACAGTTTACCCGCCCTTAGCGGGAAACTTAGCCCACGCAGGCGCATCCGTAGACTTAACTATCTTCTCACTTCATCTAGCGGGTGTTTCATCTATTCTTGGAGCAATTAATTTCATCACAACAACAATTAATATGAAACCCCCAGCTATCTCCCAATACCAAACCCCCCTATTTGTATGAGCAGTTCTCGTAACTGCCGTACTCCTTCTACTATCCCTCCCAGTTCTAGCCGCTGGTATCACTATGCTTCTAACAGACCGGAACTTAAACACCACATTCTTTGACCCTGCTGGAGGTGGTGATCCTATCCTTTACCAGCATTTATTCTGATTCTTTGGTCACCCAGAAGTATACATTCTTATTTTACCAGGATTTGGTATTATTTCCCATGTTGTTGCCTACTACTCCGGTAAAAAAGAACCCTTCGGGTACATAGGAATAGTATGAGCTATAATGGCCATTGGCCTACTAGGTTTTATTGTCTGAGCCCACCACATGTTTACGGTCGGAATAGACGTAGACACTCGTGCATACTTTACATCCGCAACAATAATTATTGCCATCCCGACCGGTGTAAAAGTCTTTAGCTGACTGGCCACACTTCACGGGGGCTCAATTAAGTGAGAAACACCCATGCTATGAGCCCTCGGCTTCATCTTCCTGTTTACAGTGGGTGGGTTGACAGGTATTGTGCTAGCCAACTCGTCACTAGACATTGTTCTGCATGACACATACTATGTAGTCGCACACTTCCACTATGTATTATCAATGGGGGCCGTGTTTGCCATTATAGCAGCCTTCGTTCACTGATTTCCCCTGTTCACGGGCTACACTCTTCACAGCACCTGAACTAAAATTCACTTCGCAGTGATATTTATTGGTGTAAACCTCACTTTCTTCCCACAACACTTCCTAGGTTTAGCTGGAATGCCCCGGCGATACTCAGACTACCCTGACGCCTACACCCTGTGAAACACGGTGTCTTCTATTGGGTCTCTAATCTCACTAGTAGCAGTTATTATATTCCTATTTATTTTATGGGAAGCCTTTGCTGCTAAACGAGAAGTCTCATCTGTAGAGCTCACCATAACAAATGTAGAGTGACTACACGGATGCCCACCCCCCTATCACACATTCGAAGAGCCCGCATTCGTCCAAGTTCAATCAAATTAACGAGGGAGGGAGGAATTGAACCCCCATATACTGGTTTCAAGCCAGTCACATAACCACTCTGTCACTCCCTTAAAAGACATTAGTAAACCCGTAGATTACACCACTTTGTCAAGGTGGAATAGTAGGTTAAACCCCTGCATGTCTTAAGCTTTAAGCTTAATGGCACATCCCACACAACTAGGATTCCAAGACGCGGCATCACCCGTTATAGAAGAACTTCTCCACTTCCACGACCACGCTTTAATAATTGTATTCTTAATTAGTACCCTCGTGCTCTATATTATTGTTGCAATGGTCTCAACAAAGCTTACAAACAAATATATTCTAGACTCTCAAGAAATTGAAATTGTTTGGACTGTTCTACCAGCTGTAATTCTTGTTTTAATTGCACTACCCTCTTTACGAATTCTCTACCTTATAGATGAGATCAATGACCCCCATCTAACAATTAAAGCTATGGGACACCAATGGTATTGAAGTTATGAGTACACCGATTACGAAAACCTAGGCTTTGACTCATATATAATCCCAACCCAAGACCTTGCACCGGGACAATTTCGGCTACTTGAAACAGACCACCGAATGGTTGTCCCCATAGAGTCCCCAATTCGAGTCCTTGTATCCGCTGAGGACGTATTACACTCCTGAGCCGTCCCATCCCTCGGAATTAAAATGGACGCAGTCCCAGGGCGGCTAAACCAAACGGCCTTCATTGCTTCTCGCCCGGGGGTGTTCTACGGACAATGCTCTGAAATTTGTGGGGCTAACCATAGTTTCATGCCAATTGTAGTTGAAGCCGTCCCCCTGGAGCACTTCGAAAACTGATCCTCACTTATACTAGAAGACGCCTCACTAGGAAGCTAAATCTGGGCTTCAGCGTTGGCCTTTTAAGCCAAAGAATGGTGCCTCCCAACCACCTCTAGTGAAATGCCCCAACTAAATCCTGCCCCTTGATTTGCAATTTTAGTATTTTCATGACTCGTATTCCTAGTCATCCTCCCAACCAAAGTAATAAACCACATTGTACCAAACGAGCCCACCATCTTGGACTCTGAAAAACACAAAACTGAATCTTGAGACTGACCATGACAATAAGCTTCTTTGATCAATTCGCAAGCCCCCTTTACCTGGGTATTCCCCTAATTGCTGTTGCAATTGTCCTGCCCTGAGTGCTGTTCCCGACTCCCTCGTCACGATGAATTAACAACCGACTAATTACTGTTCAAGGCTGACTTATCAGCCGTTTTACTAATCAACTTATGCTACCACTAAACGTGGGTGGCCACAAGTGGGCCCTTCTGCTAGCCTCATTAATAGTGTTCTTGATTACCATTAATATACTAGGGCTACTACCATACACATTTACCCCAACAACGCAACTGTCCCTCAACATAGGGTTTGCCGTGCCCCTTTGGCTCGCCACAGTTATTATTGGTATACGTAATCAACCAACAATTGCCCTAGGACATCTCTTACCAGAAGGCACCCCCATTCCACTTATTCCAGTACTAATTATTATTGAAACAATTAGCCTATTCATTCGACCACTTGCCCTAGGGGTGCGACTGACAGCCAACCTTACTGCCGGACATTTACTAATTCAGTTGATTGCTACCGCCGTCTTTGTACTTCTCCCAATAATACCAACAGTGGCAATTCTGACGGCCGCCGTGCTGTTCCTCCTAACCCTTCTAGAGGTCGCGGTGGCAATGATTCAAGCTTACGTCTTTGTTCTTCTTCTCAGCCTGTACCTTCAAGAGAACGTCTAATGGCCCACCAAGCACATGCATACCACATAGTTGACCCAAGCCCATGACCACTAACCGGCGCAGTCGGAGCCCTGTTAATAACATCCGGCCTAGCAATCTGATTTCATTTCCACTCGACCACATTAATAACCCTTGGATTAGTTCTTTTGCTTCTTACAATGTATCAATGATGACGTGACATCATTCGAGAAGGTACTTTCCAGGGCCACCACACACCCCCAGTTCAAAAAGGTTTGCGCTACGGCATGATCCTATTTATTACATCTGAAGTATTCTTCTTCTTGGGGTTTTTCTGAGCCTTTTACCACTCAAGCCTGGCACCCACTCCCGAGCTTGGGGGCTGCTGACCCCCTACCGGGATTATTACTCTAGACCCATTTGAGGTCCCGCTACTTAACACAGCTGTTCTTCTGGCTTCGGGGGTGACAGTGACCTGAGCCCACCACAGCATTATGGAGGGCGAGCGAAAACAAGCCATTCAATCTCTTACACTTACGATTCTACTGGGGCTTTACTTTACGGCCTTACAAGCGATAGAGTATTACGAAGCACCTTTTACAATTGCAGATGGTGTCTACGGCTCAACCTTCTTTGTGGCTACAGGGTTCCACGGACTACACGTTATTATTGGATCCTCATTCCTCGCTGTCTGCCTACTCCGTCAAGTTCAATATCACTTTACATCTGAACACCACTTCGGCTTCGAAGCCGCCGCATGATACTGACACTTTGTTGACGTAGTATGACTATTCCTCTACGTTTCAATTTACTGATGAGGCTCATATCTTTCTAGTATTCAATTTAGTACAAGTGACTTCCAATCATTTAGTCTTGGTTAAACCCCAAGGAAAGATAATGAATCTAGTAATTACCATTTTAATAATTACAACAGCCCTCTCTCTTATCCTAGCAGTTGTATCTTTCTGACTTCCACAGATGAGCCCAGATGCAGAAAAGCTTTCACCATACGAATGCGGCTTTGACCCCCTGGGCTCAGCTCGACTCCCGTTCTCCCTCCGGTTCTTCCTGGTAGCCATCTTATTTTTACTGTTTGACCTAGAAATTGCCCTCCTACTCCCACTACCCTGGGGCGATCAACTCCATAATCCTACTGGAACCTTTTTTTGGGTAACAACCATCTTGGTTCTACTGACACTGGGGCTAGTTTACGAATGACTTCAAGGAGGCCTAGAATGAGCAGAATAGGGGGTTAGTCCAATACAAGACCTCTGATTTCGGCTCAGAAAATCCTGGTTTAATTCCATGGCCCCCTTATGACACCCGTACACTTCAGCTTCAGCTCAGCCTTTACTCTGGGGCTCATGGGCCTCGCATTTCACCGCACCCATTTACTATCTGCACTTCTGTGCCTAGAAGGAATAATGCTATCCCTATTCATCGAGCTTGCCCTCTGAGCCTTACAATTTGAATCAACTATATTTTCTACGACACCAATACTGCTTCTAGCTTTCTCCGCCTGTGAAGCCAGCGCAGGTTTAGCCCTACTGGTTGCTACAGCTCGGACCCATGGGACCGACCGCTTACAAAATCTCAACTTACTACAATGCTAAAACTACTAATCCCAACAATTATGCTATTTCCAACAATTTGATTATCATCACCTAAATGATTGTGGTCAACAACAGTCGCCCAAAGCTTATTAATTGCTTTTATCAGCCTGACCTGGTTTAAATGAGCCTCAGAAGCCGGGTGGTCAGCCTCCAGTCTATATCTGGCCACAGACCCATTATCCACCCCCCTTTTAGTACTTACATGCTGACTTCTCCCACTAATAATCTTAGCCAGCCAAAATCATATTAACCCAGAGCCAGTCAGCCGACAGCGTGTGTATATTACCCTGCTAGTATCCCTTCAAACTTTCCTTATTTTAGCATTTGGGGCCACAGAGATTATTATATTTTATATCATATTTGAAGCCACGCTCATCCCCACCCTCATCATTATCACTCGGTGAGGAAACCAAACCGAGCGTTTGAATGCAGGGACCTACTTTCTATTCTACACCTTGGCCGGATCCCTCCCCCTCCTAGTGGCGCTCCTCCTCCTCCAACAATCCACAGGAACTCTTTCAATATTAATTATCCAATATTCTCAACCCTTGGTCCTCAACTCGTGGGGTCATAGTATCTGATGGGCCGGATGCTTAATTGCATTCTTAGTTAAGATACCACTCTATGGCGTCCACCTGTGACTACCAAAAGCCCACGTAGAAGCGCCAGTAGCGGGGTCAATGGTCCTGGCCGCAGTGCTCCTCAAATTGGGGGGATACGGTATAATGCGAATAATAATTATGTTGGACCCCCTTTCAAAAGAACTAGCCTACCCCTTTATTGTTTTAGCCCTGTGAGGGGTTATCATAACAGGGTCAATTTGTCTGCGACAAACAGACCTGAAATCCCTAATTGCTTATTCATCCGTGAGCCATATAGGCCTAGTAGCAGGAGGGATCCTAATCCAAACCCCCTGGGGTTTTACAGGAGCAATTATTCTCATAGTTGCCCACGGGTTGGTGTCCTCAGCATTATTCTGCCTCGCCAACACCGCTTATGAACGAACCCATAGTCGGACAATAGTACTGGCTCGGGGACTTCAAATAATCTTCCCGCTAACAGCAGTCTGGTGATTTGTCGCCAACCTGGCTAATCTAGCACTCCCGCCCCTCCCGAACCTCATGGGGGAAATCATAATTATTACTACCCTGTTTAACTGATCCCCCTGGACCATCATACTGACAGGGGTGGGCACTCTCATTACAGCAGGCTATTCACTATATTTATTCCTAATATCCCAACGAGGGCCAACACCCGCCCACATCACAGGACTTCCCCCATTTCACACCCGAGAGCACCTGCTGATAACAATACATCTTATCCCAGTAATCCTTCTCGTAACAAAGCCAGAGCTCATCTGAGGCTGATGTTATTAGTAAGTATAGTTTAACTTAAAACTTTAGATTGTGATTCTAACGATGGGGGTTAAAGTCCCCTTACTCACCGGGAAAGGCCTGAAGCAAAAAGCACTGCTAATTCTTTTATCTGTGGTTAAAATCCACGGCTTTCTCGCGCTTCTGAAGGATAACAGTTCATCCATTGGTCTTAGGAACCAAAAACTCTTGGTGCAAATCCAAGCGGAAGCTATGCACCCAACAGCCTTAATTCTGTCATCCTCCTTAATTCTAGTAATCGCAACTCTTACCTACCCTCTTTTTACAACACTAAGTCCCACCCCAAAAGGCCCAGGCTGGGCCACAACACACGTCAAAACAGCCGTGAGCACTGCCTTTTTCATCAGCCTGGTCCCACTAATATTATTCTTGGATCAGGGGGCCGAGACTATCGTCACCAACTGGCACTGAATAAACACAACCCTATTTGATATTAATATTAGCTTTAAATTTGATCAATACTCTCTTATCTTTACCCCTATTGCACTGTACGTTACTTGGTCCATTCTTGAATTTGCATCATGATATATGCACTCAGACCCACAAATGCCTCGATTCTTCAAATACCTTCTCCTATTCCTGGTGGCAATGATTACTCTAGTAACCGCCAACAACATATTTCAACTATTCATTGGCTGAGAGGGGGTCGGGATCATATCATTCCTTTTAATCGGCTGGTGGTATGGGCGGGCTGATGCCAACACGGCAGCTCTTCAGGCCGTACTATATAACCGCGTGGGGGACATCGGACTAATTATAAGTATGGCCTGAATCGCTATAAACCTAAATTCATGAGAAATTCAACAAATTTTCTTCCTATCAGAAACATCAGACATAACACTCCCGCTTATAGGGCTAATCCTAGCCGCCACCGGGAAATCGGCCCAATTTGGCCTTCACCCATGGCTGCCCTCCGCCATGGAGGGTCCTACGCCAGTCTCTGCCCTACTTCATTCCAGCACCATAGTGGTTGCAGGCATTTTTCTACTCATTCGACTTCACCCTCTTATGGAGAACAACAACCTCGCTCTAACAACTTGTTTATGTCTGGGGGCCCTTACTACCCTATTTACAGCCGCCTGCGCACTCACCCAAAATGATATCAAAAAAATCGTAGCTTTTTCAACCTCCAGTCAACTTGGCCTAATAATAGTTACCATAGGCTTAAACCAGCCCCAATTGGCATTCCTGCACATCTGCACCCATGCCTTCTTCAAGGCAATGTTATTTTTGTGCTCAGGGTCAATTATCCATAGCCTAAGTGATGAGCAGGATATTCGAAAAATGGGGGGACTACAAAACCTATTGCCACTCACCTCGACTTGCCTCACAATCGGAAGCTTAGCACTAACAGGGTCCCCCTTCCTGGCCGGCTTCTTTTCAAAAGACGCCATCATTGAAGCCTTAAACACCTCCTACCTAAACGCCTGAGCCCTAACCTTAACACTAATCGCCACATCATTCACCGCCGTCTACAGCTTCCGAGTCATCTTCTTCGTTACAATGGGAACGCCCCGATTCTCCGCTTTATCCCCCATTAATGAGAATAACCCATCAGTCATCAACCCCATTAAACGGCTTGCCTGGGGGAGTATCATTGCGGGATTAATTATCACCTCGAATTTTCTCCCCTCAAAGACACCAGTTATAACCATGCCCCTTGCCCTTAAAGTGGCTGCCCTTGCAGTAACAATTATTGGGCTTCTAACAGCCATGGAATTAGCAGCACTAGCTGGTAAGCAGTATAAAATTAATCCTACAACCAACCCCCATCACTTTTCAAACATGTTAGGCTACTTTCCGACCATTATTCACCGGTCCCTCCCTAAACTAAATCTAGTCCTCGGGCAGTCAATTGCCACACAGCTCGTCGATCAAACCTGGTTTGAGGCCTCGGGCCCAAAGGGGTTGTCATTTGCACAAGTTAAAATGGCCAAAGAGATTAACGACACCCAACGCGGCATAATTAAAACCTACTTGACAATCTTCCTTCTATCCACAGCAATTGCCATTCTTCTTGCTGTCATCTAAACTGCGCGCAAGGTACCACGGCCAAGCCCCCGCGTCAGCTCCAACACCACAAATAAGGTCAGTAACAACACCCACGCACAAATTACTAGTATGCCCCCACCAGAAGAGTACATTATAGCAACACCACTAGTATCCCCCCGCAACACAGAAAGCTCTTTTAGCTCATCAATAGTAATTCACGACCCCTCGTACCAATTCTCTCAGAACAGCCCAGCCATTAATACGACCCCTAGTGAATAGATCAAGACATACCCAACAACCGAACGATCCCCTCATGACTCCGGATACGGCTCAGCGGCCAGGGCTGCCGAGTATGCAAAAACAACAAGCATTCCACCTAAATAAATTAAAAATAAAACTAAAGACAAAAAAGACCCACCATGGCTAGCAAGCACACCACATCCGACCCCCGCCGCCACTACTAAACCTAAGGCAGCAAAATATGGTGCGGGATTTGAAGCCACGGCGACCAAGCCAACAATTAAAGCCATCAACAGTAATGAAACAAAATAAGTCATAATTCTTACTCAGATTTTAACTGAGACCAGTGACTTGAAGAACCACCGTTGTTATTCAACTATAAGAACCACTAATGGCAAGCCTACGAAAAACTCACCCCCTTATTAAAATTGCTAACGGCGCACTAGTTGACCTACCAGCCCCATCTAACATTTCAGTATGATGAAACTTCGGGTCTCTACTGGGTCTATGTTTAATTATCCAAATCCTAACCGGACTATTTCTAGCGATACACTACACCTCGGATATCTCCACCGCCTTCTCCTCCGTGGCACATATTTGCCGAGACGTAAACTACGGCTGGCTTATCCGGAACATACACGCCAACGGAGCATCTTTCTTCTTTATTTGTATCTACATACATATCGCCCGAGGCCTTTACTACGGCTCATACTTATATAAAATAACCTGGAACGTCGGAGTAGTCCTCCTCCTTCTAGTTATGATGACAGCCTTCGTGGGGTACGTACTGCCTTGGGGGCAAATATCATTTTGAGGTGCAACGGTAATTACCAACCTGCTATCAGCAGTCCCATATGTTGGTGATATACTTGTTCAATGAATCTGAGGGGGCTTTTCAGTCGACAATGCAACCCTAACACGATTCTTCGCCTTCCACTTCCTGCTTCCCTTTGTTGTCACCGCCGCCACTGTGATTCACCTATTATTTCTCCATGAAACAGGATCAAATAACCCAGCTGGACTAAACTCAGACGCGGATAAGATTTCCTTTCACCCTTATTTCTCATATAAAGACTTGCTTGGCTTCATAGTAATACTGCTAGCGCTAGCATCTCTAGCATTGTTTTTCCCTAACCTACTGGGAGACTCAGAAAATTTCATTCCTGCAAACCCCTTAGTCACCCCTCCCCATATCAAGCCTGAATGATACTTCCTTTTCGCCTATGCCATCCTGCGGTCTATTCCGAACAAACTCGGAGGGGTCTTGGCACTACTATTTTCTATCCTCGTCCTATTGGTGGTGCCCATCCTCCACACATCCAAGCAGCGAGGCCTGACATTCCGACCACTAACCCAATTCCTCTTCTGAACCTTAGTTGCAGACATACTAATTCTCACCTGAATTGGTGGTATGCCAGTAGAACACCCGTTCATTATTATTGGCCAAATCGCATCTGTCCTTTACTTCGCATTGTTCCTAATCTTAATGCCGCTAGCGGGCTGATTAGAGAATAAAGCACTGAAATGAGCTTGCTCTAGTAGCTTAGTATAAAAGCATCGGTCTTGTAATCCGAAGATCGGAGGTTAAATTCCTCCCTAGTGCCAGAAAAGAGAGATTTTAACTCCCACCACTGGCTCCCAAAGCCAGAATTCTAAACTAAACTATTTTCTGCGCATTCGCCGTGTAGAATATAGCACTTGTAATAATACATAGATGTGTAAACACATCTATGTATTATCACCATAACAGAATTTAACCATAAAGCAAGTACTAACTTTCAAGGTATACATAAGACATATAATTAGATACTCAAAAATCTGTCATATTAAACTGGAACGTTCCATATTCCCCTAATGATTATTGCAAACATCTCCTTGCATGGACCCAACACACATTTACTTGACAAATCTTAATGTAGTAAGAGACCACCAACCAGCTTAAATAAGTGTTAATTATTAATGATAGGGTCAGGGACTAAAATTGGAAATACGGTATATAGTGAATTATTTCTTGCAAGTGATTCTACCTTTCTAGGGGACATCGCTGGCTCTCCCATCCTTTATGGATCTATATCTGGCATCAGATTATTGGTGTGGTACATATGTCTCGTTACCCCCCAAGCCGAGCGTTCTTTTATAGGCATTTGGTAATTTTTATTTGGTTTCCTTTCATTTTGCATTTCAGAGTGCAGGCTCACATATTGAATTAAGGTTGAACATTTTTCTTGTTTGTGATAATATAATTGAATGATTCAATGACATTACTTAAGAACCACATACCTTAATCTCAAGTGCATAATATATCCTTACTCAGCTCATACTTACTCTATATGCCCCCCTTTGGCTTACGCGCGTCAAACCCCCCTACCCCCTACGCTCAGAAAATCCTGTTCTCCTTGTCAAACCCCTAAAGCAAGGAAGGTTCTACTAAACGCATCAAAGCCAACGAATTTTGGTGGGGCTGGCTTATGTCATCACGTATTATATATAATACACACATAATTTGATTTTTATTTCTTGCGCAAGTAATAGCCCAAAAACTAGGAGAAGATTTTATCAAAATCGCCTGAATACTAATATTTCACACATTGATTATA